AAGATAACCTAATAAGGCGAAAGAATGCTTGTATAATGAAAATGGGTTTATATGGATCTTTTGGGGTTGAAAGCACACATCAAAATGACATTGACATAAATTGACAAGGTAATATTTCCATTTTTTCATCAGAAGAGGCGTATCCTTTGAGACAAAAATGGATTTTCCTTGATATCTAATATAATGTATGAAAGGATCCTTGAGCAAGCATAGGCTGTCCCCCCAATCCTTAGTAAAGACTTCTACAAAATGTTCTATTTTTCCATAGAAATATATTCGCTCAAGAAAGACCTGATAAAATGTTAATCGGAAATGAAAGGATTGCTTACAAAGAAAAAAGAAAACGGACTCGTATTCATATACATGAGAATTATATAAGAACAAGAAGAATCTTTGATTCTTTTTTACAAAAAAGGAAATAGATTTCTTTGGAATAATAAGACTGTTCAAATTCCAATACTCGTGAAGAAAGAGTCGTAATAAATGCAAAGAGGAGGGATCTTTCACCCAATAGCGAAGGATTTGAACCAATTTTTCTAGATGGATGGGGTACGGTATTAGTCCCTCTGACAGATAATTTAAATGTGGGAATTTGCCCTCTAAAAAAGGAAATATTGAATGAATTGATCGTAAATTATGAGATTTTACTATTTCTGATCTTTCTAAAGAGGATACTAATCGTAAGGAAAATGGAATTTCCACAATAACTGCAAACCCCTCCGATATCATTTGAAAATACAAATTTTTGTTATACCTAAAAAATGTATTTTGGTTAGAATCATTAGCAGAAATAATCAAATGATTCTGTTGATACATTCGAGTAATTAAACGTTTTACGATTAGTAAACTATATTTATTGTCATAACCTACATTTTCTAACAAAATAGATCTATTTAAGTCACGATCATGAGCAAATGTATAAATATACTCCCGAAAGATAAGTGGGTATAGGAAGTCATTTTTTCGAGATCTATCTATTTCTAAATTTCTTTGAGATTTCTCTATTTTCATTTTTAATTCGATTTGATTGAAGCAAAGATAGGGAGTTTATTGGGTTATTAAATGATACATAGTGCGATACCATAAAAACAAAATAGTATAATATAAAAAGAATGGATACCTCGGAAATAGTTAAACTCACCAACGGACCCTCTATCCTCTCTTTTTTCCATCTAATTGGTTTATGTTCATTTCTAATTGGTTTATGTTCATTTATAGGGTAATAGGTGACTAGAAATCCTTTACTTTTTCAAGTCAATCACTCTTTTTTGATTTTGGAAAAAAAAAATTGCTTTATCAATATACTTTTTCTTCTACACATTCAACTCCCCTTCATAGTGGAGAATAGCTAATAGTTAGGACTCATTAAAAAAATCGAAAATCCACTCAAGAAAAAGCTTTTCCCGCACTAGGCACTAATCCATTTTTAACGTCTAATTAGATCGGAAAATCATTCAAATTAAGAACGGGAGCTCGTTGCTTTTTTATTTCCCTATAATTGGAGCCGCGGAGCTCTGTCCATTTATTAACTCGACCCAACCCCAACTTTGAATTTGAATTCATTTGTTTTTATGTTACGCACCAAGAATTCAAACAAGGTTTGTTTGGAGCCGATCCGGTAAGAATCAAATATTCTCAGAATTCTCCATTGATACGACATGCTGTTTTTTCCATTCATTCCTTTCAGGATCAGTCGTGGTCTTACAAATAATACCGATGGTATGGACGAATCCCTTTCTTCGTACAAATGTGTAAAAGCTGTTAGCCGCACTTAAAAGCCGAGTACTCTACCATTGAGTTAGCAACCCAAATACAAATAATTAGGTTATGTAGATAGAATCGGAATCAAAAATCAAAATAAATCAAAGAGAATAAATAAAGAGATTAAATCGTACGACACAATCAAAACATTAAACTAACAAGAAATGAACACGAAATTAAATAGAAAAATTTCTAATTGATTCGGATAAAAAAATAGATAAAGTTAAATTTAAATAAAGTATAGATAAAGTTTAATAAAGTCAAAATTTATAGATTATCTATTGTCTCTTATGCTATCTATTCTTATATTTAAATATTTAAAATTGAAAATAATTTAAAAAATGGAAATATTCATTTTTATACATTTTTCTAATATAACAATACATTCAATACATTTCCATTTTTTTTTTTCAATCAAAAAAAGACTTTTGTATCACAGCAAATCCAATAAACCTATCATTTCATTTGAATGAAGAAAAAAAAAAAACCAAACCACTGGAATAGATATAAATAAATCTACAGATAAGATCTAATTACCCAGATCGGATTATATTTATTTGATACACTGTTGTCAATATGAATGTAAATCTGTTAATAAAAAAATACACAATGAAGAAAACAAAAGAATTAATTCAAATTAACCCCATATTTTATTGATATTTTATTGAATCATATAAATATTTTTTGATTTCCAATACGAATATTAGCAAACCAATAAGATAAGACGAAGAAATAAGTAGTTCTCTTCGAATCTTCATCTTCAAGTGACTCGATAGGACCGAGTCGTGAATCCCACACTTCTTCAAGTACCAAGGACTCATAAAAAATCATTAAATTAAAAGAATTTAATTAAAAAATAGCTTATCCCGATATCATTATTTGAATAACGTTTTATAGTTTATAGTAAGGACTCCGTTTTATCATCATAAAAGAGATAAATCCCATATTCAGATTCAGATTAAACCATCAATGATTTAAAATAAAACAAATGAATAGGTCGAAAAAGAAATGTGTAACATATGTATTTTCTTTGTTTGTTAATGAGATTCGAACAGACATTGAAAATGATCATGGGGTATGGGATAATGAATGAGAAATCAAATTCAAATAAAGAACGATTCCATCTTATTGGATGCTAGACTCTCTTTTTATAGGTACAAAGCCAAAGAGGTTCAGATGAATTCATTGTTTCCTTTTTTTTTTTACCCTAAACCAGCCCGAGGATAAAGATATAATGAAAAACCCGTCTTACTTTTGTTGTTCAAAAAAACAATCTTTATTTTGATATATATAATTTTGATATAGAAAATAAATATGCTCTGGGACGGAAGGATTCGAACCTCCGAATGGCGGGATCAAAACCCGTTGCCTTACCGCTTGGCCACGCCCCATTTCTATTTTGATTCAAAACTAATAAAACTAATATTGGTATTGGTTCTTTGTCAATTCCCGTCCCCAAAAATATCTATGAACTGGATTAGCTTGTTGTTCGTATTTTGATATGTGTAGATATAGAATTAAACTGAATTTATTGATCATAATATAGAATTCCATTAAGATATTGTATGAAAATATGATTTCTTTTATTCTTTTTTTAGCTGATAATTGAAGGATTTTTGATTGACTGAGTTTAAAGTTTTTTGTCTACCTTAACTCTATTTTATATTAATATTAATTTATATCCATTTTTATATGAATATTAATAACTCAGTCAAAATACAATTATCTTCAAGAACAAAATGTTTGTTATGCTTAATATTTTAAATTTGATTTGTATCTGTCTTAATTTTGCCCTTTATTCAAGCAGTTTTTTCTTCACAAAATTGCCTGAAGCCTACGCTTTTTTGAATCCAATCGTAGATGTTATGCCAGTAATCCCTCTGTTCTTTTTTCTATTAGCCTTTGTTTGGCAAGCTGCTGTAAGTTTTCGATGAGATTTTGAATACTGTCCTAGAATAATTCATGATTTATTCAAGATAAAAAATTCTAATAATTGATAAGATCAGATAAGTCTTATAGTATAGGCCCTTGATTCAAACATTGAAGTTATTGTATAAACGTGAAAAATATAGATTACCTACCCCATGCTCCTCTTTTTTCCATTCTATTAAAAGAAACCTATTCGGTTAGAGCCCCCCGAAATATCTAATTTTCGGTATGAAAGAAAATTTTTGGCACGAAAGACTCGACTCTTATTACAAATGAATTTAGAAAAATGCTTTTCTATTTCGAAAAATTTCTAGAAGCCACTTCATTTCTTGGTGTCAAAACTTCATTTCTTGGTGTCAAAATAGGATATATAGTATAAAAATAGAGAATCTATTTTCTTTTTTTCCAAACAAAAAAAAAAGATCTTGGAGATTGTCTAATGCTTACTCTCAAACTCTTTGTTTACACAGTAGTAATATTCTTTGTTTCCCTTTTCATCTTTGGATTTTTATCTAATGATCCAGGGCGTAATCCTGGACGTGAAGAATAAAAAAAAAATAAGGCTTTTTCCTTACTTGATTTTTATTTTTATTATTTTTATTAAATGTTCTTAGAATTTTATCTATTCTACATCTTTAACTATTAGAAAATAAATAAAGAAAAAGACTTGAAAAAAAAAAATACCAAGTCATCAACGGAACCGGAAAGAGAGGGATTCGAACCCTCGGTACGAATAACTCGTACAACGGATTAGCAATCCGGCGCTTTAGTCCACTCAGCCATCTCTCCCAATTGAGAAAAGATAATTCCTATGTTACATTACACAACAATACACAACAAGTAGGGCTTGAAAAAAAAAGTCCTTCTTCTATAACTTTCTTTTTTTTTTTTACCTTTTTTATTACTTTATATTACTATATTATTATTATATTACTCTTAATATATTAGTATTCTAATTAGTATTATTTAGTATTATAGTAATTTACTATTTAATTACTATTAATTAATTAATTACTATTAAATTAATATTAATATTATAATATTAATAATATATTATTCTATTAATTATTATAATTATTAATATTTGAATTTTAATATTAGAAATTAGAATTCTATATTTTTTTTTTAATCTATTCTTTATTTTTATTTTTTCATTTCGTCCGAAAAGTCTTTTTTTATTTCCGCGTCCTGGCCCGTGTCACGGGCCATTTTTTATTTTTTGTTGCAACAAATTAGATAAGATAAAAAAAGTTATTTTATTTGATTCAAAAATACTTGTTATTGTGTTATTGAAAGAACAGGACTTTTTC